ATGCGATGACTATATTCTACAAACCATAAAGATATTGGAACACTGTATTTTATTTTGGGTATTTGAGCCGGAATAATTGGAGCCGGTATAAGACTACTTATTCGAATTGAGCTAAGACAGCCCGGGTCATTTCTAGGAAGAGATCAACTATATAATACGATTGTAACTGCTCACGCATTCGTAATAATTTTCTTCCTGGTAATGCCAGTATTTATCGGGGGTTTCGGAAACTGATTACTCCCCCTAATACTTGGGACACCAGACATAGCTTTCCCACGCCTAAATAATATAAGATTCTGACTTTTACCACCATCACTTATTCTATTAGTGTCGTCCGCCGCAGTTGAAAAGGGTGCAGGAACAGGGTGAACAGTATATCCCCCACTAGCAAGAAATATTGCCCATGCTGGGCCTTCAGTAGATCTAGCAATCTTTTCACTCCATCTTGCTGGGGCGTCATCAATTTTGGGAGCTATTAATTTCATCACTACAGTAATTAATATGCGGTGATCGGGACTACGGTTAGAACGAATCCCACTATTTGTGTGGGCAGTAGTAATTACCGTAGTATTACTGCTACTATCCCTGCCAGTGCTAGCGGGAGCTATTACAATATTGCTAACAGATCGGAACCTGAATACATCATTCTTTGATCCGGCTGGAGGGGGAGACCCAATTCTATATCAACATCTATTTTGATTTTTTGGGCATCCAGAAGTATATATTTTAATTCTGCCAGGGTTTGGGGCAATCTCACACATTGTAACCCATTACACAGCCAAGCTTGAACCATTTGGTGCACTGGGTATGATTTACGCCATACTAGGAATTGCCATTCTAGGATTTATTGTATGAGCGCACCACATATTTACAGTTGGTTTAGATGTAGATACACGAGCATATTTTACTGCCGCAACCATAATTATTGCAGTACCAACAGGAATCAAAGTATTTAGGTGATTGGCCACCCTTCACGGATCAAAATTTAAATATGAAACTCCTATGTTATGGGCTTTAGGGTTTATTTTTCTATTTACAACGGGTGGATTAACTGGAATCATTCTATCAAACTCTTCACTAGATATTATACTTCACGACACCTATTACGTGGTAGCACACTTCCACTATGTACTGAGAATGGGGGCTGTATTTGCCATCTTTGCAGCATTTACACACTGATTCCCACTTCTATCTGGCCTAACACTACATACACGATGAGCAAATGCTCAATTCTTCCTTATATTCCTAGGGGTAAATCTTACTTTCTTCCCCCAACACTTTTTAGGATTAAGGGGAATACCTCGACGATATTCAGATTACCCTGATGCTTTTACAAAATGAAATGTGGTTTCCTCACTTGGGTCACTTCTATCGTTTGTGGCATTAATATTATTTATCTTCATTTTATGAGAAGCATTTGCCTCTCAACGAAGGGTGGCTGCCAGTCCCCACCTCGCCACATCTATAGAATGAGTTGATACCACACTACCACTAGACTTCCACAACCTTAGAGAAACAGGAATTATTACATACCCCAATTAAATTAAATAAATTAAGTGAAAGCCAAAGGCACCTATCTGTTAACTAGGACCGTGCTATTTTAATAGCTCACTTAGCATGCCACATTGAGGACAAATTTTATTTCAGGACGCCGCATCTTCAGTAATAATACAACTGATTTCCTTTCACGACCACACGCTAATTATTTTAACACTGGTGCTAACAGTTGTGGGATACGCACTAACTGTATTAATATTTAATAAATATGTTAATCGATATATTTTAGAAGCACAAACAATCGAAACTGTATGAACAATTCTGCCCGCACTAATCCTACTGGTGTTGGCCCTACCATCACTTCGAATTCTATATATCACAGACGAAGTTAGCAACCCATCACTAACTGTAAAAACAATTGGACACCAATGATATTGAAGATACGAATACACAGATTTCATAAATGTAGAACTAGATTCCTACATACTACAAGAACATGACTTATCTTTAGGAGACTTTCGTCTACTCGAGGTAGATAATCGTATCGTTGTACCTATACAACTAGAAATCCGAATATTAATTACTGCAGCCGATGTATTACACTCATGGACCGTACCATCTCTGGGAGTAAAAGTAGACGCTGTCCCAGGTCGACTAAATCAAATCGGATTTACAACCAGCCACCCCGGTGTATTTTATGGTCAATGTTCAGAAATTTGTGGTGCTAATCACTCATTTATACCAATTGCAATAGAAGTTGTAGATAGAAAATCATTTATAAAATGAATCTCTAATTTCTAATTTATAGAAATGCTAGTTAAATAAAATAATAATGCCTTGTCGAGGCTTAGTTGCCAACTGGTGTATTTCCATGCCCCACCTCTCCCCAATAAGATGACTTTTAGCAATTATTACGTTTTGAACAATTTTAATACTCTTTACTTCAAATATCTGATGAACCAACCTTCACACATTTGAAACAGACTTTCGCACAAAGTCAAAAATAAATCAAGTTTCTTGAAACTGAGCTTTGCAAGATGGTTGAAATTAAACAATAAACTGTAAATTTATATATGGGCAAACACCCTCTTGTGCGTTTTTAGTATAAGAAAGTACACTTACCTTCCAAGTAAAAAGTTTAATAATTAAAAAACACAATGATTCGACAACCCTTTCATCTCGTAGAATACAGACCATGACCCCTAACCTCCTCGTTAGGGGCCTTTACATTAGCAATTGGCCTCGCAAGGTGGTTTCACGGCTACGGTATATCTTGCTTCCTTATTGCAATTACCTTAATTATTATATCAATATATCAATGGTGACGAGATGTAGTCCGTGAGGGCACTTATATAGGTCACCACACCAGCCCAGTAGCTGTTGGTCTACGGTGGGGAATAATCTTATTTATTACCTCTGAAGTAATATTTTTCTTTGCCTTTTTCTGGGCATTTTTTCACAGCTCCTTATCACCTACACCAGAAATTGGGTGTTCTTGACCACCAACAGGGATTAACCCCCTAAACCCATTTAGTGTACCTCTACTAAATACAGCTGTACTTCTAGCATCTGGTGTAACAGTAACCTGAGCACACCACAGATTAATAGAGGGTAAACGAACAGATACAATTCAAGCACTAACTGTTACAGTAATATTGGGGGCCTATTTTACCATCCTTCAGGCAGGTGAATATATTGCTGCCCCCTTTACAATTGCAGATAGGGTTTATGGAACAACCTTCTTTGTGGCCACTGGGTTTCATGGACTACATGTACTAATTGGATCCAGATTTCTACTAATCTGCTTATTACGAACAACTCTACATCACTTCTCATCTGGGCATCACTTCGGGTTTGAAGCTGCAGCGTGATATTGACATTTTGTAGACGTAGTGTGAATCTGTTTATACCTATGCATTTACTGATGAGGATCTTTATAATATGGTGTATGGCGCACACAGGTCTTTGAATCCTGAAGAAAAGTTCAACTCTTTATATTATAAATGATATTAATAATGTATCTTATTCTTATAGTTACATCTACCATGATACTATACCTTTCCACCACACCAATCATATTAGGAATTAATATCCTAGCCATGGCTCTGCTACTCTCGGCTACTTTGGCTACATCTATAAGATCCTGATATGCATTTTTAGTATTTTTAATTTATGTTGGTGGAATGCTCGTAATGTTTGCATACTTCTTAGCACTTACGCCAAACCAGCAAATACCAACGACTAGAAATGCCGTCTACATAGCTATAACCCTGACTACATTAGTACTAGTAGCTGGTGTAACAGACACAAAAGTATTTATCTCACAAGAAATGTGACATGACAACATGTATCTTTATTCTATAAATACTACACCAATCCTCATCATATTGGCCCTAATTTTATTATTTACAATAATTATTGTAGTAAAACTAACTAACCGATCCGGTGGGCCCTTACGACCATTCAACTATGTTTAAACCACTACGAACCACCCACCCAGCAATCAAGATTATTAACGGTTCATTAATTGACTTACCTGCCCCTAATAATATTTCAATTTGATGAAATTATGGATCTCTCCTAGGACTGTGCTTAGTTATTCAAATCGCAACAGGCCTATTCTTAAGAATACACTACTCACCAAATATTGAATTAGCATTCTCATCTGTAGCACATATTTCTCGGGACGTAAACTACGGATGGCTACTTCGATCAATTCATGCAAATGGGGCATCTATATTTTTTTTATTTATCTATTTACATGCCGGTCGAGGACTCTATTATGGATCATTTAACTTACATGAAACCTGCAACCTTGGAGTAATTCTATTTATTTTAACAATGGCAACAGCATTTACCGGGTACGTACTACCATGAGGACAAATAAGTTTTTGGGGGGCCACAGTAATTACCAACCTATTCTCGGCCATCCCATATATCGGAAAGTCTTTAGTAGAATGAATTTGAGGGGGATTTGCAGTAGATAACGCTACCCTAAATCGATTTTTTTCTTTTCATTTTATCCTGCCATTTATTATTATCGGAGCCACAATCCTCCACATTATATTTCTCCATCAAACAGGGTCTAACAACCCCATCGGAGTAAACGCTGATTCAGAACGTATCCCATTTCACTCCTATTACTCAATCAAAGATGCACTAGGTTACATAATTGCAATCACCGGACTCTCATGCTTAGTTCTATTTGAGCCAAACCTGTTTACCGACCCAGAAAATTTTTTAATGTCAAACCCGTTGGTAACCCCAATTCACATTAAACCAGAATGATATTTTCTATGGATATATGCAATCCTGCGGTCAATTCCAAATAAACTAGGGGGAGTTCTTGCCTTATTTGCAGCAATCGTAGTAATATTTATTATACCTATAACTACCATGAGAAGTAAGCGAAGACTAAGGTTTTATCCTATAAACCAACTTCTCTTCTGGGTGTTCGTCACCTCTTGAGCTATTTTAACCTGAATTGGTGGCCGCCCAGTAGAAGATCCCTATATCACCATTGGGCAAACATTCACATCCTTATATTTCCTATATTTTATTTTAAACCCGCTCTCTATAAATATGTGGGACGAAATTTGTAAACGCTAAGACTTTAAGTTAAATAAACTAAAAACCTTCAAAGTTTTCAATAGGTTTCCCTAAGTCTTGCCATGATACCCGACATTTTTTCGTCTTTTGACCCCCATATATATAATACACTATTCCCAACAAACTCGATATTTCTTATCACAAATATAACACTAGTACTACTAATCCAAACCGGGTATTGAATAATTAACACCCGACAATCAACATTTATTATACCCCTAAAATCAACTATATTTACTCAATTAGGGCGAACATTTAGCAATCAATTAAAAGGAAGATCTTCAATTATTTCATCAACTTTTATTATTTTAATTATAGTTAACTTAATAGGAATAATCCCCTATACTTTTAGAACCTCGAGACACTTAATTTTCACTCTATCTCTAGGATTTCCAATATGACTTAGATTCATCATATCAAGCAGACTTTATAGCCCAAAAAAAACAATCGCCCATCTATTACCAGATGGGGCACCTGACTGACTAAACCCATTTCTAGTTATTATTGAAACAACAAGAATTGTGGTCCGCCCACTCACTCTTTCTTTTCGATTAGCAGCAAACATAAGAGCTGGCCATATTGTGTTAAGGTTAGTTGGCATCTACTGTGCATCAGCTTGATTTACAAGAATATTTGGAACATCCATACTAATTCTTACCACCCTAGGATATGTATTATTTGAATTTGCTATCTGCATAATTCAAGCCTATATTTTCTGCTTACTACTATCCCTATACTCAGACGACCATGCACATTTAACAATAGCATTAAAAAAATGCATATCGGTTTCGGCCCGATAAGAGCGGCAACGCATTGTTTTTTTTTTTTCTGTCTATAGTTAAATTTTAATAGATAAGAAATATTAAATATTTATTAATTATTGATATTTAGACAAATAAGTATTATTAATAATATATATATATATATACCCCCTGAGGAGGGAAGGGGGGGGTCTAAGTGACAAACAGCTAAATATGGTAAATAAGCCTAAACCAAGTGAATCTGTCAACACGGGTAACTAAAAAAACATCAGTTTTAAGTCTAAAAGCTTATGAAATATGGGATTTTGTAGAAATACTAGAATTTTTTTTGTCAAAAATTAATGTAGCCAGTTATGGTACAACTTAAATTTACATGATTAATAACACTTTACACTTTAAAATTAGCTAATTGCAGTCTCTGTCGGAAAAACTTTTGAGTGTTGAAAATTTCATACTATTTTTTAATACTTAATTTTTAACATTTTTTTTTGGCGCAAGCTATCGGAATTAATATTAGCATTAATTTACCGCAAACTAATTTCTACAAAGATAGGTTATATAAACCGCTGAGCTGTGGATTCAGAAATGTATTTAATACTCTTTTTCATGCTCGCGCAATTTAAAGTTTATAAGCAAGCTAGTATATTTACATGGCTACTGTTTACTATAATAGCACCACTATCTGTATATCTAATATTAACCAATAAAACCACACTAATTGAGTGAACCCTATTTAACATCTCATCAACACCGGTTATAATGACAATTATTATTGATGCCACTGGAACAATGTTCTCTTCCACAGTTCTACTAATTTCTGCAAATGTATTACAATTCTCCACTGTGTATATAAAAGATGATAAATTTATTAATCGATTTACCGTTTTAGTACTCCTGTTTGTAATATCTATAAATATATTAATTTTCTTTCCCCATCTCATGGTACTATTACTGGGGTGGGATGGATTGGGATTAGTGTCGTTTATTCTAGTAATTTATTACCAAAACCCAAAATCTCTTGCTGCTGGAATAATTACTGCCCTAACAAATCGAATTGGTGATGCTATACTACTTCTATCCATCGCATGAACGTTAAATCAGGGACAATGAAACATTATTCACATATGGGAATCACAATCTTTTAACTGACAATCTGCAGCAATTTTAATTGCTGCAATAACTAAAAGAGCTCAAATACCCTTCTCAAGCTGACTACCAGCTGCAATGGCTGCACCTACACCAGTATCTGCGCTGGTTCACTCCTCTACACTAGTTACAGCGGGGGTATTTCTATTAATCCGATTTTATCCGTTCCTAAGATCTACCACCTGATTTAATCAGCTACTTCTTCTAATTGCAGTAACTACAACCACAATGGCCGGTTTAAGGGCCATAACAGAGTGTGACATAAAAAAAATTATTGCTTTATCAACACTTAGACAACTTGGAATAATAATAGCAGCTATGGATCTAGGCATGGTTAATCTTGCATACTTTCACATGGTTACACACGCCCTATTTAAAGCTCTATTATTTATCTGTGCAGGAACACTAATTCATAGACACATACACAGACAAGATCTACGGTGAATGGGAAATATTACCACACAAATACCCACCACAACATCCTGCTTTATCATTGCTAATATAGCTCTATGTGGGGCACCGTTTATATCTGGATTTTATTCAAAAGACATAATTGTAGAGTCCTCAGTTTTTTACTCCAATAACTTCATTATACTATCTATTATCTTATTTACGGTGAGATTAACATCATTTTATACCATACGTTTTAGATTAACAACTATTTGGGGACCCTCAAACAGTGGACCTTTCACACACTTAGAAGAGAGGCTATCTCTAACCTCCCCAATACTAGTATTATCCTCTATATCAATTATCTCGGGATCGGCCCTTATCTGGACTATACCAATAAATCAAGAACCTTTAATCATAACTATTACCATAAAAAACATGCCAATAATTATAGTATTCGTAGGACTATTAACAGCGTGACACACAAATACATATAAATTAAGATCCCAAACCACAATAATATTAGCACCGATAACACACTATGCATCATGCCTTATATGATTCCTAGTACCCTTATCATCACAATTTACTATAAGAACACCAATATATATCTCACACAACTACTTAAAATCTCTGGATCAGTCTTGACTAGAGTTGCTGGGTGGGCAAGGAATCGCAAAATCTAGGTTCATGATATCTAACTCAATAATAAGTATATTTAATACAAAACCAGTCAACTATCTTGTGATATCGTCAATTCTAGTATTACTGACTATAACCCTTTTATATTTAGGTAGCTTAATTTAAAGCATATTTCTGAAGAAAATAAAATGGTTTGCCCCCTAAATAGTGTGTATGGTGTAAATAACACCCTAGCTTTTCATGCTAAAAATATATTCCTATATTACACACAGATAGTAGTTTATTAAAATATTGACCTTGGGTGTCAACGATCGCTAAATGCGCTATCTGAGAATTGAAAGCTAATACATAAGCAGCGACCTTGTAAGTCGAAGATAGAGAGACCTCTCAATTCTATGAATAACGCAGTTCTAACAATCATATGCTTACTACCAATTTTAGCCATGACTAACATACTGTTTAATCAGACACATTTCCTCATAACCCTACTCTCACTAGAGGGGATTACCCTTAGATTAGTGTTATTTGTCCCCTTAATATTGATGGGGGCCCATGCCCCAAATACCGCCATAGCGGTAATCTTACTAACCTTTGGGGCATGCGAAGCTAGGATTGGACTTGGGTTGATAGTATCCATATCTCGATCTTATGGAAACGACATATTAAAATCACTAACCTCCTCTAAATGCTAAAGATTATACTAGTTATATTATCTATGCTCCTACTACCAACAATTACAAAAATATATAAATGGGCTACACTCATTATATTAATTATAATAACATCAATCTACTCAGCATTAATAATAAGCTCCACCCCATACAGCATATTAACCACCTTCTCTGCTGCAGACATAATATCTACATCACTATCAATTTTAACAATTTGGGTAGCTGCTATAATAATTCTTGCTAGTACAAAAATCTATATAACTAATATACATCCAAAACTCTTTACAACAAATGTTTTAATACTTACATTAATTTTATTAATATGCTTTAACGCTTCTAATATATTTATATTTTATATTTGATTTGAGGCATCCCTAGTCCCCACCATAGTACTAATTATAGTATGGGGTTACCAACCGGAACGATTACAAGCCAGTATATATTTAATAATTTACACAGTTACTGCCTCCCTACCTATACTAGTGGCTTTATGTAAAATTTTTATATGTTCAAAAACAACCCACATACCAATGTTTATATCAATAACCTTCCCAACTGATTTTCCGGCAGCGTCAATTGCATGACTAATAACTCTGGGGGGATTCCTAGTAAAATTACCAATATTCACAACACACCTATGGCTCCCGAAGGCACACGTAGAAGCCCCCATCGCCGGATCTATAATTTTAGCTGCGGTTCTCCTAAAACTGGGCGGATATGGACTACTACGTATGTCATACTTATTTAGCCACATACTAAAGCATCTTTCGTCAGTGATAATAAGGGTAGCACTTACAGGAGCTGTAGTCACAAGCTTAATTTGTATACGTCAAACAGACTTAAAATCACTAATCGCCTATTCTTCTGTGGGACACATAGGATTAATGGTTGCAGGTATAAACTCAAATACTAACTGAGGCATACAAGCCTCACTAGCAATAATAGTGGCACACGGGTTGAGATCTTCAGCACTATTTGTAATAGCAAATATAAACTACGAAATTACATCTACTCGAAGACTTTATATAACTAAGGGCCTTATGGCTCTAATGCCAATCCTAACAATGTGATGATTTATATTTACAGCCACAAACATAGCCGCTCCACCCACAATCAACCTATTAAGAGAAATTATATTAATCACCTCAATTATATCTACCACCACATGAAGAATTGTAACGCTGGGCCTCGTCAGATTCTTCACTGCAGCGTACTCACTCTATATATTTACATCCATAAATCATGGAACATCTACACAAACAACAAACCCACTAATAAATGTAAAATCTAAAGACTTTTCCCTGATACTTATACACCTAGTTCCAGCGGTTCTAGTTATTACAAAACCAGAAACAATTACTAGGTGGTGTTGGCACCATAGTTGAGTAACAACATTAAATTGCAGATTTAAAAGAGTACATAAGATACTAGTGCCTAGTAGGATAAGCTATTCAAGCTAGTGGGTTCATACCCCGAAAAAGAGATATTCTCTCCTGCTACCAGTTTGATTCTGACTGTAAAATTAACACCGACCAACCAATATACATGTAAAATATTTTATGCCCGCACTAATAAAACACCTAAATGATATATAATTGTATTCAGGTATTCTCAATACAACAGAGCGCCACAGTAAATAACACTTTTCAATTTGAGAAATTAAGAAAAGGGTATGGTATAAGGGCTGGCAAAATTCGTGCCAGCTGCCGCGGTTAGACGAAAAGCCCAAGTTAATACAATATAAACTAAATTAATGATAAAATAAAAAATAACAAAGGTCTAATTTTCAAAATCTATGCTCCACGCTTATCACATAAAAATGAAATCATGAACTAAAACATGGATTAGATACCCACCTATTCATGACATAAACTATAGCTGAATATTACGAACAACAGTTTAAAATTCAAAGATTTTGGCGGTGTCTTATAAAACCAGGGGAACCTGTCTCATAACTCGATAATCCACGAACACCAAACCCTCTCTAGAATTCCAGCATGTGTACTGCCGTTGTAAGCATACCCTTAAAAGAATAAGTGTGCTACTATGACCCCAAAAGACTCATATACATCAGGTCAAAGTGCAGCCAATAAGAGGGTGATGATGGGTTACAACCCTAAAATAGACTATCAAATAAGAAATTAAAAATCTTACGAAAGTGGACTTGGTCGTAATCAACTTATATAATAAAAAAATGAATATAAATCTAAGACATGCACACATCGCCCGTCACTCTATCCAAAAGGTTAGATAAGTCGTAACAAAGTAGGTGTAATGGAAATTGCACCTGTCAGAGTATAGCATATAAAATGCTTTTTACTTACACTAAAAATAAAGTTACTACTTGCTCTGCCCACACACGGAAATCTTTTAAACACTTAATAATAAAAACAAATAAACAAATAATAGTTAATGACGAAGTACAGAAATGGAAAGCCTAATTAATAAAAGTAATTATTAACAACTGTACCTTGTGCATTATGGTTTTACAAGCTAATAATTAAAAACACCAATCCCGAATTCTACATGAGATGTTAAACTGCTGTTATGAACTTATTAATGGCTGTAGAAAAAGCTTTAAAAGACAGTTTAACAGGGGCTACATACCATCCGCATAAGAATATAGCTGGTTTTCAACAAACATTATACATTAAAACATATAATAATTTATACTGTAAAATTACTGAGGACAAGCCCAGTAATCAAAGCAATACTCTACCAACCCAAAAATTCTCTATAGGCTTAAAACCAGCCAACCAAAATACTTTACCGTAACATACAAAGATATAATATATATATATGTTAAGATATGCGAAAGTAAGTTGAAATAATGAATAAACTAGTAAACTCATATATAATATGTAAAAATAAGTATTATAAAAATATATCAACAATAATCTAGTACTATCAACAAATAAACAAACAATAATTAATTAAGGAACTCGGCAAACCATTATTTCGACTGTTTAACAAAAACATTGTCCCATGAAAGAAAATATGGGATAATACCTGCCCAGTGACAAAGTTCAACGGCCGCGGTATCCTAACCGTGCAAAGGTAGCATAATCACTTGCCTATTAATTGTAGGCTAGAATGAAAGGGTTAACGAAATAAAGACTGTCTCAATTAATTACCTAAAAATTATTTTCTACTTGAAGAAAAGTAGATACTCTCGAAGGACAAGAAGACCCTATAGAGCTTAATCTTAGCTATAGAAATATACTATAGTAAATATTCGGTTGGGGCGACCCAGGGCTAAACAATCACCCACTACATAAAAGATAAATTAATCAATCAAGTGACCCTTAAAAGATCATTAAAATAAGCTACCTTAGGGATAACAGGCTAATCCCACTCAAGAGTCCTTATCAACAGTGGGGCTTGGCACCTCGATGTTGGCTTAGGGTATCTATATAGCGCAAAAGTTATATAAAGATAGTTTGTTCAACCAACAATTCCCTACATGAGCTGAGTTCAGACCGGCGCAAGCCAGGTTAGCTTCTATCCTCGACTACCACACCTACCTCTAGTACGAAAGGACCTAGGCAGGATAATATTTATATAAAAGAATTCATATAACTAATAATAAACTACACCACACCTATAAACTATATAGTGCGTTGGCAGACTAGTGCAACTGATTTAGGATCAGTTTATGGGTAAGACCCACACACTAAGTGTGACTTAGTTTATTTAGAACAATCAACTTGCACTTGATAAGAGAGAACTCTCAGTGACAGTTTGAAGTTTCGGAAACCTTAGATTTTGAACATCTACAAAAACGTTCAACTCGTTATCAAACTTAACAAGATGGCAGAATAGTGCCACAGGTTTAAACCCTGTTCATGAGTAAACCTCTCTTGTTACATGAGTATCACATTCTTTACATCTATCCTGCTAAGCCTAGTAATAGCCCTAGTAGCTATGGCATTCTACACGCTAATGGAGCGAAAATTCTTAGGGTATTTCCACCTTCGAAAGGGCCCAAATAAAGTAGGCCTAATGGGGATTCCCCAACCCTTTTCTGATGCTATTAAACTATTCGTAAAAGAACAGGCAAAACCTACACCAGCAAACAAAGCCCCATTCATAGTTGCCCCTACCATAGGCCTAATCCTAGCGTTAATAATGTGAGCAATTTATCCACACTCACACCAATCATATTTTTTACAATTTAGTGTTCTATATTTTTTATGTGTCTCAAGTATAAATGTATATGCAACATTTATGGCAGGATGAAGATCAAATTCAAAATATGCACTCCTTGGTGCTTTGCGTGGGGTAGCACAAACAATCTCCTATGAGGTAAGAATGTCGCTTATTTTATTAAGAGCCTTAGTATTAGTCATAACAATAGATTTTACAAAAATGGCGGGCTACTCATGAATACTAGCTATGTTAATACCATTAACTGTTATCTGATTTATTACAAGCCTGGCAGAGACAAATCGAACCCCTTTCGACTTCGCTGAGGGGGAATCAGAATTAGTATCAGGGTTTAATGTTGAGTACAGTGGGGGACTATTTGCTATAATCTTTATAGCAGAATATATAAACATCTTAATTATGAGACTGTTCACCAGAATTATTTTCATAAGAATACCTGGCATAATTATATCTGACATACTATTAATTTTAAAGGCCCTACTACTAGCAATATTATTTGTATGGGTACGAGCAACCTTTCCACGAATACGGTATGATCACCTTATAAGTTTAACATGAAAAAGGTTTCTGCCCCTGTCCCTAACCTGCTTAATATTGGTATTTCCAATTATGATACTAATATAGGCACAGCGCCGGATGAACGGATAACTCTGATGACGTTAATTAAGGAGAACCCTCCCTGTGCCTGACTAAAGAGCTTGAAATAGCACTTGACTTTTAATCAAGAGATAATATACTAATATTTTTAGTTAATGAATCAAGCAACATTAATAATTACAATCTGTATACTAATTCCAACAGTCGTACTTGTCGCAGCTTGAGTATTAGCCGCTCGATCCACAGAAGATCGTGAAAAATCTACACCATTTGAATGTGGATTTGATCCAAAAAATACAGCCCGAATTCCATTCTCCCTACGATTTTTCCTATTAGCTATTATCTTTATTGTATTTGATATCGAAATTGTATTATTAATACCAATTCCAACAATATATATATCATCTTATATTCCGCAAATCATAGTGACCTATATTGTATTTATTATTGTATTAATTATAGGGTTAATCCACGAATGAAATGAAGGGTCTCTAGACTGATCTGCATAAAAAGATTGGCCGGGCTATATAGGGGCTTCTAACCTTTATAGGGGGGTTCAACTCCTCCACATCTTTATGAGATTTATATGGTCACCAGCAACAGCATTAACCCTGTCAACCTTAATTATAAGAGCCATAATAGCGCTATCTAGAACAAACTGAATATTCTTGTGAGCCTCAATAGAATTAAACCTCCTAAGATTCATTCCCATTCTAATATCATCTAAATCACACCAAGAAACCGAAGGATCTATTAAATATTTTCTAGCTCAAGCTTTAGGGTCGGCCCTTTTATTAACCTCATCTATTATAATATGAACCCCATATTCTATCCTACCATCAACTATGCCAACCATCTTAATAATTGCGATTCTATTAAAATTGGGTAGTGCTCCCTGCCACTTCTGATACCCCTCAGTAATATCCTCCATCTCCTGAATTTCCTGCACCATTTTATCCTCATGGCAAAAACTTGCCCCATTAGCAATTTTAGTGTTCTTCACTAGACAGACATCAAAATCAATAATTCCCCTAATAGCCGGACTAAATGCCCTTCTTGGGGGGGTAATAGGAATAAATCAAAGAAAACTACGAACCATTATAGCATATTCCTCTATTGGTCACCTGGGATGAATAATAAGATTTATACTACTAGATAAGCCAATAACATCTATATTTTATTTTGCAATTTACTGCTCACTTATTATCCCACTATTTATACTATTAAATTCTATAAATTTAATAACCTCTAAACAACTAAGAAAAGTAACAATATTACACCCGACAACACAACTATCTATCTCAATCTTACTAATTTCTCTTGCAGGTCTTCCCCCACTTACAGGATTTATACCAAAAATGTTAGCCATTTTAATACTTGCTAATTATAACACCCCACTAATTATTATCTTAATTATGGGCTCCCTAATAAACTTATTCTTCTACCTTAACATTATTATCAACATAATAATATCAAATCAAAATATAAATACAAGGTTAATAAATCAACAAAAGTCTGGAAGATTAATTCTAATTATGTCAAGAGTTACATCTATAGGGATAGCCCCAATAATCATACTAT